TTGATTTATGATTCATATTCATCATCCCCATAGAATTAGGGGAGTAGATAGGGCTTAAAGAGCAATGTAAGGTATCAATTTGAATATCTATGTCTATCCGAATCTCATTAACAAACGATCAAGTAAATTCCATATGTAAAAGATGTATTTTCTTATTTTTAGGCATTTCGTCTTTGGCTCTAATGAAAATAATTGTAAATCTATGTAACAATTGGTAACAATTGAGGTGGGGGGTTATTCATACATTCTATTCACTTTACTTTTAACTTTTACTTTATGGAAAGATTACAGAAAAATTACTGAACCTCAAGTCAAATATGTAGAAAATGAGGAAATGTTTATATGTATGTATTGTTATCGTTCTATTTCAGTGACAAGGGTGTTTCGATTTGTGTGAAAAAGACTTGTGATTCCTTAATGTTAAATATTTAACATAGAGTATCTATAATTGAATTACTTCCAGTGACAATTGTTCGGTTTATCTGATAGATATGGAAATCTCCTATTCTTTCGATTCTTATTTTATCAATCAAATCAGATGAAAGAATAACGACCTAAATCTTCCCTTACATATCAGTCTTTTTTATTCACTCCACAAAAAAAAGAAATAAATTGGATTTTTTTTTTGATCTATCTATCTGCTTTAAATCATTGATGATGGTTCAATTTGAAAAGAAACATGGATTTATCTCTCTTATGATGATAAAAATCAAATGCGGTACTTACTGTAAAACATTATTCAAATAATGATGTCGAAGTAGGAAATTTTTTCAATTAAATATTTTTAATGATTTCTTATGAGTCCTTGGTACTCGAATAAGTGTGAGGTTGGTGAATCTATCCTATCGAGTTACTCAAAGATGAAGATTCAAAAAGAACCCATTTATTCGTGTTATTTATATTTGTGTTATTTATAAAAAAAAAAAGATGTTGCATTCATACAATAAAATATGGGATTAAGTTGAATTCTTGCCGAGACTTCTTCAGAAAAACATCTACCCATCCATATATATATAAGGAAAAAGTATCGATTATTATGTACCGACTGAACCAATGACTACTCACGATTCCATAATTGAATCAATTACATACCGGTTCAAAACTAGAGAAATGTTATGGTAAAACTTCGTTTGAAACGATGTGGTAGAAAGCAACGTGCGACTTGAAGGACATGATCCGCTGTGGACTCTTACATCCACCATTTTATATTGTATAGGAATGAAAGTGCTCTTGGCTCGACATCCTTTGTCCTGTTCCACTAAAACCCCCATTTTTTTGTTGGGTTGTAATGTAAATAGTACATGATGGAGCTCGAGTAGAAAGTATTGATTCATTTCTCAGGGGCAAGGATCTAGGGTTAGTGTGAATCAATAAGTTGGAATAACTTCGTAAGTATATCTTCGATATAGAAATTGAGAGTATCCAATTCGAGCAAGTTTCAAATCCAAAAAGGAAAATTTGTTGGAATTGGTAAAACTCTTTCGATCAAAAGTGTAGCACGCGGGAATCAATCGTTCTATGATTCTTTGATAGAAAGAAATCACAAAAGGGGTATGTTGCTGCCATTTTGAAACGATTAAGGATCACCGAAGTAATGTCTAAACCCAATGATTCAAAGTAAAGTAAAGTAAAGATAAAGGATCCTGGAACAAGGAAATACCGTTTTCAATTGTCTCAACAACTAGATCAGAATGAAGAATCCAAATAGATTCTAAACGAGACAAAAAAGGGGGGGGGTTAGAGACCACTCAATAAACGAAATGCCTAAGGGTTTTCTTTGAGCTATTTGAGAGTTATCCAACTTGAGTTATGAGTACGAATGATTTTTTCTTTTTCGGGAAAGAAGAAAAAACAAGGACTTAAATAATAGTCTAATTGGTTTGATGATTTTATGGATCTATTTGCCATTAGCATTCTATACTTAGACATAACTTCGAATCATTTTTTTTTTCTCGAGCCGTACGAGGAGAAAACTTCTTATACGTTTCTAGGGGGGGTATTGTTCATCCACATCTATCCCAATGAGCCGTCTATCGAATCGTTGCAATTGATGTTCGATCACGAAGAGAAGGAAGAGATCTTCAGAAAGTGGGTTTTTATGATCCGATAAAGAATCAAACTTATTCAAACGTTCCTGCTATTCTATATTTCCTTGAAAAGGGTGCTCAACCTACAGGAACTGTTCATGATATTTCAAAGAAGGCGGAGGTTTTTACGGAACTTCGCCTTAATAAAAATCAATAAAAAATAAAAATCAATAAAAATAAAACGAAATTCAATAAAAAAAAAAAAGAGTGTGGGGATGACTCGTATATAGCTTTGTATAACTTTTTCTCTATTATTCTCCCTTCTCTTGTTTTGTTCTATTCATACCTATTTTTTATTGCTCCCATAGAATCCCATGCTTTATAATGACGAAAATCTATTTTATTGATATAAGATGGATAGAAAAAAGATCAAGTGAATAGATGAAGAAATTGGATCTAGAAATATAAAATTC